CAGAACTTTTTCTTGAATCAACAAAAAAAAAATCCATTTATAATAATGAAGGAAAACAAGAAAAAATGAATAAAAAAGAGAAAAATCCAATTCCGCTTATTTCAACTATCAAAAAGGCACTTGATTATATTAGTAATAGTAAAATAATTTCACATCTTTTTGATAACTTATCCTGCGTGTCACAAGCATATGTATTTTACAAATTATCACACCAACTTAGTAACTCGTATAAATCTGTTCTTCAACATCAAGGAAGCCCTTTTTTTCTTAAGCCTGAAATAAAGGCGTCTTTTGAAACACAAGGAATGGGTCATTCGGGTTATGAAATGAATCACTGGAAAACCTGGTTAAGAGGGTTAAGAGGACAATACGATTTATCTCAGATCAGATGGTCTAGATTAATACCAGAAAAATGGCGAAATACAGTTCATCAGCGTCGTATAGATAAAAATGAAAATTTTAGCAAATTTCATTCAAAAGAATTATCCAAAAAACAAAAACAATTTGAAGTATATTCATTATCTAATCAAAAAGAGAATTTTCAAAAATACTATAGATATGATCTTTTATCATATCAATTTCTTAATTATGAAAATAAAAGGGAATGCTGTTTTTATAGATCTCCGTTTCAAGGAAATACGAACCAAGAGATTTCTTATAAAACGGCTAAAGAAACCCTTTTTGATATGCTGAGGAACATCCCTATTAATAATTATCTAGGAAAGGTCGATATTCTATATATGGAAAAAACAGCCGATAGAAAATATTTTGATTGGAAAATTCTCAATTTTGATCTTAGACAAAAAGTCGATATTGAGGCCTGGATCACGATCGATACCAATAGGAATCAAAAGACTCAAATTCGTACTAATAATTCTGAAATAATTCATAAAAAAGATCTTTTTTATCTTATGATTCCAGAAATCAATCCACCAAACTCAAACTCCGACAAAGGATTTTTTGATTGGATGGGAATGAATGAAAAAATGCTAAAGCATCCCATATCGAATCGGGAACTTTGGTTCTTCCCAGAATTTGTGTTACTTTATAATGCATATAAAACGAAACCTTGGTTTATACCAAGCAAATTACTTCTTTTAAATTTGAATAGAAATCAAAATAGTAGTAGTACTGAAAAGAAAAAGATCAATCACAAGGAAAAAGGAAGTTTTTTGATAGCATCGAATCGAAATCAAGAAGAAAAAGAATCCACAAGCCGAGGAGATCTTGAATCCGTTCTCTCACAACAAAAAGATATTGAAGAAAATTATGCAAGATCAGACATGAAAAAAGGGAAAAAGAAAAAACAATACAAAAGCAACACGGAAACAGAACTAGATTTCTTCCTGAAACGTTATTTTCTTTTTCAATTGAAATTGGACGATACTTTGAATCAAAGAATGATCAATAATATCAAGATCTATTGTCTCCTGCTTAGACTGATAGATCCAAGAAAAATTATTCTAGCCTCGATTCAAAAGAGAGAAATGAGTTTGGATATCATGCTGATTGAGAATTTTCCAGAATTCATGCAAAAAGGAGTATTGATTATAGAACCCATTCATCTGTCTGGAAAAAAAGATGGACAATTTATTATGTATCAAACCATAGGTACTTCATTGGTTCATAAGAGTAAGCACCAAACTAATCAAAAATACCAAGAGCAAAGATATGTTTCTAAGAATAATTTTGATGAAGTTATTTCAGCACATGACAGAATAAGTAGAAAAAAAGACAAAAATCATTTTGATTTACTTGTTCCTGAAAATATTTTATCGTTTAGACGTCGTAGAAAATTCAGAATTCTAATTTCTTTGAATTCAAAGAATAGAAATGATGTAGATAGAAATCCAGTATTTTGGAACGGAAAGAACGTAAAAAACAGCAGCCAAGTTTCACATGACAATAACCATCTTGATAGAGAGAAAAATCAATTCAAATTAATGAAATTAAAGCACTTTCTTTGGCCTAATTATCGATTAGAAGATTTAGCTTGTATGAATCGTTATTGGTTTGATACCAATAATGGCAGTCGTTTCAGTATGTTAAGAATACATCTTTATCCACGATTGAAAATTCGTGGATAATACACTTTTTCTATCTATCCTATACCCTATATATAATATAGGGTATCTGAAATAATATAGGGTATAGGATAGATAGAAAATATAGAAAATATAGGGTATCTGAAAGCACACAAATACACAGATCACATGTCTCACATTTCATTCTAGTATCCAATACGAAATTGGATAATGTCTCAATTAGATCTCGAAATGAATCAACAGAACCTTCTTCATTTTAGGTCTAAATTCTTAGATGCGAAAATGTACCAATCCTTTTCTATTCCTATCTAAATCCAATTTGAAAGTGGATTGATTGATTTAAATTCAGAAAATTAGCAGTTCATAAAGAAATTCGGATTAGATTATTGTATATACCACATTCAAATTAATGGCATTATTATTACTGATCGGTAAAATCCATATCTGTCAAAAGG